GTCAATTGAAAAATATCTAGTTGTTTTCAACACTTTCTAAAAACTTCCTAAATTAAAAAGGGGGGGAAGAAGGCGAATCAGTAGGTTGATCCCTCACCCATAAATCCGTCCTTCCCCCGTGTTATGAAGAAAAAATTATAGGAGTGAGATCTTAATATAATTTGAAAAAAAAGCAAGATAAGTAAAGAAAGTCCACGGAAAAAAGAACATGTACTTTTATCTTTCTATTTTTAAAAGATTAAACAAAGGGATTCGCAAATAAAAGTGCTAATGCTACAACCAGCCCATAAATAGTTAAAGCTTCCATAAAAGCCAGACTAAGTAATAAAGTACCCCTTATTTTGTCCTCTGCTTCCGGTTGTCGCGCAATCCCTTCTACAGCTTGCCCTGCAGCTGTGCCTTGACCAACTCCAGGTCCAATGGAAGCAAGCCCAACAGCCAACCCAGCAGCAATAACAGACGCAGCAGAAATTAGCGGATTCATGATAAGTTTCTCCTATTCCAAATAAAATAAAGAAAAGAAATAGTTAATAATATAATCAACCAAGAAATTATGACTTTATTATTTCATTCTTCATATTTATCTTTATCTAGTCAAAGTGTAATTGAAATTACAAACTGAAATAATATAATAATATTTATTGAACTATCCAAATTACTTCGATATTTCTTTTTTCTTTTCTACCCATGTAGTTTTTTGTGAATACATACAATTTATGTTCTTATCTTAAATTCTTATAAGAAACTTTCTTTAAATTCTTCGTTCTTTATTTCATTTTTTAGTCATTCCATATTCAATTCAATTCACAATTACAACAGATGAAACGGAAGGGCTTTGTTTTTTGAATCCCCATCTAAATTTAGAGTAATAGCAGGACAAATTTAGATATATATTCATATATAAATAGTGAAGATCTAATATGACATATACATGTGTTTCTTCCATACCGTAAACTAATTAGTTGTGTCTTATATTCAATCGGATTAGATAATTATTCTTTGAAACCGACAAAAAAGGAAAGAGTTGTCTTATATCGATTAGATTATATATACATCTAGTTTGACTCCCCTACCCTTTCTTTTATTATTATAGTACATACATTACACTAAATCGTATAGGTATTTTATTTATACCTTATCCTTATTGCAATTGCATCTTTCTTTTTTTGGGAGGGTCGATAATACTTTTGATTCTTTTTAATTCAAAAAATAGATTATCGTGAGCCGCACCTACTTTGTGGAGGTCTAAACTCAAAAAATACTATTTCGATAACTCGTCAATGATGCCCTTCCATGGATTCACCTATATAAGCCGCAGCTAAAGTAGCAAAAATAAGAGCTTGAATACCACTTGTAAATAATCCAAGGAACATAACAGGTATAGGAACTACTAAAGGTACTAACGAAACAAGAACAACAACTACTAATTCATCAGCTAATATATTTCCGAAAAGTCGAAAACTAAGCGATAAGGGTTTTGTGAAATCTTCTAAGATGTTAATCGGTAAAAGGATTGGAGTTGGTTGGATATATTTACCAAAATAAGCCAATCCTTTTTTTGAAATACCCGCATAGAAATATGCTACTGACGTAAGTAAAGCTAATGCAACAGTAGTATTTATATCATTAGTGGGTGCAGCTAACTCTCCATGAGGTAACTTTATAATTTTCCAAGGTAAAAGAGCCCCTGACCAATTGGAAACAAAAATAAATAGAAACAGAGTTCCAATAAATGGAACCCACGGACCATATTCTTCTCCAATCTGAGTTTTGCTCACGTCTCGAATGAATTCAAGGACATATTCAAAGAAATTTTGACCGGAAGTGGGAATAGTTTGCGGATTTCGAACAACTACAACGGTTGAAACTAATAAGATAGCAATTACAACCCAAGAGGTAATAAGTACTTGAGCATGCACTTCAAAATCCCCTATTTGCCAATAGAGATGTTGACCTACTTCCACAGCAGATATATCGTATAATCTGTTTAACGTGTTGATGGAACCTAATAGAACATTCATATTGCCCTGCCCTCTAAAATAAAAAAATATAACTTGAAAGGGAATTATTTTGATTCAACCGTTTACTTTATTTACTTTCATTTTCTATTTGGAATACCTACTCATCACATAATATTTCTGTTTGTTCTTTTTGCACAATTTTTTAATTGTATAATAATAATATAATAATCGATTCCATAAATCTATGAATCCACCCACCACACCAAGTCTAAAAATTTCTTAATCTTATTATTAATTATTAATCAAAAATTTTGTATATAGCTAGAACGACCCTCACTAATTGCAAATACTAATTTGTTAAGAATTAATCGGATTGAAGCTATAGCATCATCATTAGCTGGAATCGAAATATCTGCGAGATCGGGGTCACAATTTGTATCGATTAAACAAATTGTTGGAATTCCCAAAGTGATACATTCTCTAAGAGCCGTATATTCTTCTTGCTGATCAACGATTATTACAAGATCGGGTAACCCCGTCATATATTTTATGCCACCCAGATATGTTTCCAAATGAGATAATTGTCTCTTCAACGTAGCGGCATCTCTTTTTGGAAGAGAGGTGAGTTTACCCGTCTTTTGCTCCATTCTCAAGTCCCTGAACTTACGAAGTCTTGTTTCTGTAGTATACCAATTCGTTAACATACCGCCGAGCCATTTTTTATTAACATAATGACATCGAGCTCTTATTGCAGCCCGTTTTACTAAATCTGCTGCTTTTTTTTTTGTACCAACAATTAAGAATTGTTTTCCTCTGCTTGCTGCATCAAAAACCAAATCACAAGCTTCTGATAAAAAACGAGCAGTTTGAGTAAGATTTATAATATGAATACCCTTATGCTTTGTGGATATATAAGGTGCCATTCGAGGATTCCATTTCCTGGTATCGTGGCCAAAATGAACTCCTGCTTCCATCATCTCTTCAAAAGTTATGTTCCAATATCTTTTTGTCATTTATCCCCACATTTTTTTTTAAAAAATTGAAAAAAAAAAAGAGACCAGGTATCCTGAAATAGAAATAAATAATTGTTCCGATGGAACCTTTTCTTTTATTGAAGATTGTCTGTTAATACATAATCAAGCCATTCATTTTTTTTCTATTTATTATATTTAATATTTATTATACTTACTTTATTAAGAAATCAAATGACTGCTTTTAATTTTAAAGGTAGGAAGCATTAAATCCTAGATTTCGAATGTATAAATTCTTTGAAATGAAAAAAATCAAATAATTTTCTGTGATGGAACAAAAGATTTCTAATTTCTACTTCGAATAAATTCTTTTTTTTTTCCAAGGTAATCTTGTTCTGTTGCCCTGACCGTGAACGGTGCATTATTCTTTTGAACCCGGTACCAACGGGGATCATTCCCCCTAAAACAACATTCTCTTTAAGACCTTTCAACCAATCGATACGACCCCGAAGAGCGGCTTTTGCTAAAACTCTAGCAGTTTCTTGAAAACTCGCTTCGGATATGAAACTTTGAGTATTCAGAGATGTTTTTGTTATTCCCAATAATAAAGCTCGGTAACAAACTGCTTCTTCCAAGGCACGCCCCGTTCGTTCGGCTCGCAATAATCCAATAAGTTCGCCAGGTAAAAATACATTAGACATTCCATCTTCTGAAACCAATACTTTGGATGTTATTTGACGCACAATAATTTCTATATGTCGATTATGGATGTGTACTCCCTGGGATCGATAAACCTTTTGGATTTTATTAACTAAAGAAATACGACTTTGCGCTATAGTTAGCTCAGCACCAATCAAGAATCCCCAGGGAATGCCGAGAATTCTTGTTATACATTCGTTCCAAGCATCAATTCTTTTTTCTAGATTCATCGATATTGAATCAATCGAACGTATTTCTAATATCTGTTCCACTTTTGGAAGACCTTGTGTTATATCACCGGATCTCGATTTTTCATATATAAATGTAACTAATATATCTCCTTCATAAAGGATTTCTCCATAATGGCCATGAATGGTTGCTCCTGGAGTCGCCAAATAAGGCTTAGCCGATCTTATTATTACAGAATCCTTTTGAACAGTTAGAACTTGACCCGATTTGAGTTTTAAATGTGGTCCATTTTTCGTTTGAGCTATACATATATTTTCACAAATAAATTGTCCAAGACTAATTATTGTCAAAGTTTTTTCACAAAAATTATGATGGAGAAAGTACCAATTCAAATGGAATGGATTTAAAACGATGTTACTGTATAGATCGGGTTTAAAAATTGTCTCGTTTTCGTCCATTAAATAATATTTAATTACTTGAAAGGTTTCCTTTAATTTGTCAAGTTGGAAATTTTGAGTTCTTGAGATCTGATTGTGAGTTATTAAACGAGAAAATGAATAAAAATTTGCAATTTGAAGGGCTATTCCTACAGGGCCTAACGAATTCTTAATTGCAATTATAGGATCCTTTTTTATCTTTATCCCATTAGGATCTTTTACGTTGTTGAAAGGTTTCATTTGAAAACAATTAGATGATGACAAAATTATCAAAGATCGGCATTCCTTATTTCTATTCAACAACATACGAATAGTTCCGTGATTTTGGCTAAGTGATTGTTGAATTTTTGTCTTGGACTTAATAGATAAAAAGGGATTGATATTGATCCGATCCGAATCCGAGATCAATCCTAAACCAGATGGGTCATTCCTTTTTCGGATATATGAAGTATGAGATTTCACTAAGTCAATTCTTAGGAAGTACTCAATCAAACCATTTGTACTTACTTCAACAAAAGAAGCGAAGGCCTCTTCAATGGAAGAACTTCTTTTGTCTTGAGCCCAATTCAAGACTAAACAAGTCCGAACTAATTGAATCCTTGTGTCGGAAATTCCCCGAATGGATTTTCCGTTTCCATAAAGAATATAATTGATAACTTTAAGTTCCAGATTATCCTTTTCCTGGAACAGATCTTGGGGAAAAAGTTTTACAAAATTGATACTGTCTGGTATTTCATATAGAATTACAGGTCTAACCAAAACAAAATACTTTTTCTTGGTAGTTGTGATCCATTGGACATAGGTCCAATTGTTCAGTTTTTTTGATTCCTTCCCTTTTTTTTTTACCGTTCTGGGTGGTATCAAGATGGCACTGGGTCGGGATATCTTATCCATCTCTCCGGGAAAATGGATATTTCCAGAAAATATTTTTAATTCCATTTTTTTTTTTTTCTTTTCCAATCGGACCAATCCTCTTACTCGACTTCTTATATTTAAAGTGATTGGTGTTCCTATTCCAACGAGACTATTATTTCGTACCATTATAGAAGAAGATTCGGGTAAAATATGCACTTCTTCGGGAATAAAAAAAAATCGATCTACGTTGATTTGATATTTTGGCTTTAATTCTTTGATTCCTCGATATTCAATTAAATCTTCTTTTTGAAAAATGGACTGAATTCCTATAGTTCTATATTTAGTAATTCCTGAACTCTGTCTTCTGTATTGAGGATCATCGAAATAAGCAAAAATACTATTTCTATGAAAAATACCATTGATAGGTATTTCAATCGAGACACCAGAAGGGGGCGTTAGTTCATTCTTTCGTTCTTGAATCGATTGGAATGGAAATGGAATAAGAAATCTATTTCTTCGCCTTTTTGCCAAAAAAGAAAAAGTATCGTGAAAAATAGCAGGATACATCAAATGACGATGATCCATACATAGGATTTGATTAAATATTGAATAATCGGTAATCCTCCTTTCTTTTGTACCAAAAGTATTGAAATTAAATAATTTATTTTTTACTTCATCATTACTTACTGAACGATTAGAAATATTTGTTTTTGTGGTAGAAAGAGAATTACTTTGAATTTGATCTTGATCCTTGCGAAGTAAAAAATGGATTGCATCAGACCTGCACGACTTTCCTGATAATATCCATAAATGACTTGTTTTTGGTAAGATATGTACATTACTATACATAAATTCGGATGCATGGTATACATCGGTACTCCAATGCATTTCCCCTTCGGAGTCAGAATAAATATGTTTTCGAACCTTTTCTTTCAAATTAAAAGTAGATGTTCCCGCGCGGATCTCAGCAATCACTTGTTCTGATTTTACATATTGATCATTTTGAACTAATAGAAAACTTTTTGGTGGAATAATCACGTTATGTATAATATCGTCACTTTCAATAGTTACATACAAGTCTATATTACATAGAAAAGCAGGATATCCATGACGTGTGCGTGTAGGGTGAACTAAATCCTCGTTAAATTTTATTTTTCCATTCGAGGGGGCTCGCACATATTCTGCAGTACCCCCTGTGAATACTCCACCAGTATGAAAAGTTCTTAATGTTAGTTGAGTGCCCGGTTCTCCAATAGATTGACCAGCTATAATACCGACAGCTTCTCCCAATTCTACCAGGTCCCCATGAATTGGACTCCGGCCATAACACAATCGGCAGATCCAAGACGTATTCCTACAGGTAAAGGGGGTTCGAATAAATATTGGTTGTGTTTTAAAAGTTATGAATCGATTGAGAAGTCCAATTCCAATATCTTGATTTCGAACGACAATGCATCGTGAACCTATATATATATCGTCTGCTAATACACGACCAATTAATGTTTGTATCAAAATTCTTTCTGGCATCATTCCATTTCGGGTATTCACCGAAATCCCTCGAATGGTACCGCAATCTGTTCGACGTACAACAATGTGTTGAACCACTTCAACAAGTCTACGTGTAAGATATCCAGCATCTGATGTTCGTACAGCAGTATCGACAACCCCTTTGCGGGCTCCGTAGCAAGAAATGATATATTCTGTTAAAGACAGTCCTTCGCGTAAATTGCTTTGAATAGGTAACTCAATCATTTGTCCTTGTGGATCTGACATTAATCCCCTCATTCCTACTAATTGGTGCACTTGAGATGCATTTCCTCGAGCTCCTGAAAAAGACATTATATGGACTGGATTAAGAGGGTCAGTCATCCTAAAATTAGGATTCATTTCTTGTCGCAAATATTCGCTTGTAGCATACCATATTTCAATGGATTGGCGTAATTTTTCTACCGCATGGACATTCCCATAATGGTTATGTTTTTCTAAAATCAAACTTTGTTGTTCAGCATCTTGGACTAGCCATCCTTTAGAAGGTATTGTTAAAAGATCATCAATTCCTAATGAAATAGATGTAGCAGTAGCTTGACGGAACCCTAGAGTCTTTACTTGATCCAGGATGTGTGATGTATATGCCATTCCGAAATGATCTATTAATCTGCTAATAAGTCGTTTAATGGCAGTTCCACCTATCACGTTATTGTGAAAGACTAGATTGGCCCGTTCTGCCATAAGTACCTCCATATTCCACTCAGTGGCATTCGGTTCGACAATGGATTTGAGTGAATGATTGGAAAACTTCCTTTTCTTTATCTTTATTCACGTATTGAAAAGATCCTAGTTGAATCGAGAAGACCAGAATTTAAACCAGTATCAGAAATTGACCTAGGT